TTACTTAGTTCCACTGTCTAAAGGCTCATTAAGATAAGCCCAACATAATTTCCTATGTCCTGGGGTTTTCTTCCAACCTAAAATAGAAATTTTATTTTTATGAATATCTAAATGACAGCTTGAGCAAACTGGCACCAAATTAGACTTTCGATTCAATTTTTTAGTTTGACTTTTAAGCTGACTCTTAGGTTGAATGTGGTGTATAGCTTCTGCTGGAGCTCCACATATTTCACACGAATCAATAAAAACTTGAGCATTATACTTAGAGGGACGGAATACTGTTAAAGAACTAGACTTATTTCGAGATGGTGTATCCCAGTTAATAAGTTTACGATATTTCAAAGCACTATTATAAAATTCTTTATCATTAATTATGTAACTCATAACTTCAATGCCATATTGAGAAGGTCCTGGACCAGGCTTCAATTTACGTTCATAAATTAGGCCCAAATTTTCTTGTTGAATAACAGACAAATGATAGTATCGAACTGGCGAATCAATTAAAGAACAAACTTGGTGTAAATGAGTAGAAAGAACGAAACTAGTTTGTGCAGCTGTTAATCTTTCAATTGTTGCAGCTAAGATTGCTGTTCCCGAACTAACTTCTGTTCCATGACAAATTTCGTCCCCCAATATTAAACTGTTATAACTAGCCAGCTTTAATATAGTTGAAAGATCTCTCATCTCGATCTCAAAAGTACCTTGGCCTTTATGAAGATCATCTCCCCCTAAAATACGAGTAATCAAATAATGATAAGGTCTTAACTTAAATGACTCTGCAGCTACATACATTCCTGCTTGAGCTAAGACTACGTTAACTCCAATTGCTCTAAGAAAAGTAGATTTGCCTGCACCATTTACTGAGAATATTAACATTCCCTTATCTTCTAAACTAATATTATGTGCTACACATTCTTCTTGAGTATTTAATTGTTCTACTAATGGGTGTCGTAAGTTAATTGCTTCTATTAAACCTTTGGTTTGTTGGGGGTTTACTGATGTTAAATAAGGTTTAGTATAATTGTACTTAATAGCCACAATGGCCCCGCTTAGTGCAACATCTAATCTAGAGATCATGTCTACTAAGGGGGAAAACAGCTCAGAATAACTGAAATATAATCTTTTAAGTTCCTGAGTATAAGTCTGTTTAACATAAGTATTAATTTGCTCTTCTAATAAATTTAGTTCATTTGATACTTTATGAATGGAAGGACTAGTAATTATGTGGTGGCTTCCTCTTTTACCCAATACAATAATTAAGTTATTCGATAGAGAAATATTAGACATATAATGTTCTAACTTAGTTAACTTCTTAGATAAAATAGAAAAAGCATAACCCTCTTTATTAAAATATTCAGCTTTAATAGAAATTGTGTCTTGAAACACAACATTTGAAGTCTGTTCGGCCCACTCTGTAAGTTGGGCCTTTAAAGTCTGTTGTCGTACAAGAAAGCCAGTTAGATTTTCAGTTGGTTGTAATATATCTTTAAAATCGCCTAAAAGACTGTCTACCCGGAAAACTCGGTCTATTTCCTCAATTAAAGATTCTAGTTGGGGCCCGACTGAAGGGGGCAATTGAATATTACCTTTTAATTTACTTATTAATTGACTAATAAGCAAATAAGAATGGTAAATTTGACTTAACTTTTTAGGTGACAAAATAATATCACCCGAGGCACATATTGTCCATTGACGATGTAAAGAAGATAAATCTTTAATGTGTTTTAGCTCAGAATTATCAAATATTTTTTTGTCAAGTAATTGTTTAAGTGTAGCAATCTCCTCATAACGAAAATTTAATTCAGAATAATCTGTAATAGGGTTAAGAAGTCTAACTTTAAGTAATCTTTTACCCATTGCAGTAGAACAATAATCAACCAGACTAAGTAAGCCCCCCAATTTCCCTCTCTTAGGCAATAAGTCCAATTGATATTCTGCTCGATTACATAATATTAAATTTAGGGGGCTAACAACAGAGCTATAACACTCAGGAAGTTGAAGATTCTTAATAAGATTATAATTTCTATCTTTAATAAACTGTAATACACCTAAAAGACTAACTAAATTTGCCTGATTAACATTTTCTGTTCAAGTACTTTGAAATATCTTACTAAGAGTATATTCTTGATAATTTTTGTTAAACCATTCTGCGTTAATGCCTATATAAATATGGAGTAAAAGCCACTCCTTATTATTATTTTCGTACCTATAAGATAAATAACACGGTGAGCTGGTTAGTGCTTCTCCCATAACTTCAATTTTAACATTGGGTTCAGAAGGAAATAAGTTCCAACCAATTAATAAATTATAAATTTTATTTATTAAAATCTCTGAGTCAGCCCCCGAATTTACCCAAATTACTATTTCTCTAATACGATAACTGATTAATAGTTGGGCTACTTTGTCTCTGTCCGCCCAAGAGACAGGAAACATTATACTATGACCATTCATAGCTGAAAATAAAGTAATACCTAGTAAGCCATCTTGAGAAAAATAAATTGATAACACATAAGATAATTCCGAACAGTCCTCTAAATTACAACTAGGAGAATAAACCTGAGATACTGCGCGTTGTTTTGGCCCGGGTTTTCCAGTGATTAATTCATCGATAACTATAACAGTCCAACCTTTATCCAACAAAGAGCTTAGATGGGTAGTAAGGGAATAAACTGGAAACCCCATTTGAAGCAAAGATCTTTTACCGAGCTTTATTATTCTCATATCAAGTAACGAGGCAACTTGCTCAATGGGGGGCGTTGCCCCCAAAGGCCTACTTCGCAAAGATGGCTCAACTAATAACTCGGCTTGAGTGTAAACTTGTTGTTTACTAAGAGTATCAGGCTCATACCAAAGTTCATAAAATTTACCAATCTGTATAAACTGTATTACTGACAAACCATACTTAGAATAATTATCCTCTACTAAGTTAAAATATTGCATAGGTATCTGGTTCATTTCCTTGTTTTTAACTATAAGAGCTAACCTCTTAATAAATTTAAGGCTCGAACAGCTATTGTACCACGTAAACGATAATAGTTAACCATAATGGCTAAACCAATAGCAGATTCGGCAGCTGCGACAGTTAGAATTACAATCGCAAAAATTTGACCAAAAAGCGTATAGAGCGCACGAGACTCAAATAGAAGCAAAATAGTAGAGGCCAATAAAACTAGCTCTACACACATTAGCATAATAATTAAATTGCTTCTATTAAGAATAATACCCAAGATTCCGATTAATAAGATGACAATTGATAATATTAAATAAGACATGCACTATACCAATTAGAGGCTAGGTTTCCCATTCTAAGCCTTCCTCTATCCACTCATAAATTAAGCCTAAAGTTAAGATAAATAAAAATAACATAACAACCCAATATCCAAATAAAGGTAAGCTCATATATGTAACAGCCCAGGGAAATAAAAAAGATATTTCAAGATCAAATATTAAAAACAAGATACCAATTAAGAAGAATCTAACGGAGAAAGGATTCCCTGGATTATCAAAAGGATCAAACCCGCATTCATAGACTGACACTTTTTCCATATCAGGTTGTTTATCTCCTAATAGATAAGATGCTCCTAAAATTAGAATTGATAATGTCCCGCTAACGATAAGTAGTATTAGTATTCCTTTGAACTCCATGTTCCTAAGCGGAGACGTGCGTTAGTACTTTGGTCATAGGGGCCAGAAAGCACCTAAAAGTGCTCTCTGCTGATTTGTAGAAAGAGATCTTGCTTACTACGTAATGATTCACCATAAGGATTATATAAAAAAGGTGAATTTGGCTGCTTAGCTAATAATATAGCCCCTATCATAGCGACTAGTAGCACCAAACTAGCAATTAACACTAATTCATAATAAGTTGTATAAAGATGACTTCCAATTGCTCCAATGTTAGTTTTAGACCCAATAACAGGATTGCTGATATATTTAGGGCTATTAGTTAGTAAACTATAAAATAGGAATATAACAGATAATCCTACAGGTAAAAAATGCGAGTGATCTTGAGAATCCACTTTATTAGGCTGTTGAATTAACATAATTACGAACAGAAATAAAATAGCAATAGCCCCTACATAAACAATTATAAATATTAAGCCTATATAGTCTAATCCCAACGATATAAACATAACAGCAGCATTAACAAAGGCAATAACTAACCAAAACACTGAATAAACAGGATTTGGCGTAGCTATAACCATAAAACTAGCTCCAACTATTCCTAAGGATATTATATAAAATAAGTTATTCATGTGAGATTAAAGAAGCCACCAGCTCTCCAGTGTTATAGAAATATGTGTAGGAGATAAATTTGCCGAGAATCAACAAATAACACTTATCCAGCTGTCTTAGCGTAAATTGTACACAAAGGGGATATCATAATCAAGGTTATTTCAATAAATAATTTTCTACCCAACCTAACAAGGGGATTAATAATAAGAAATAGGCAAAGTAGAATATAGAAGCAAATTGCCCAACCATAATGTAAGGCTCTTCAACTGGATTAGCTCCTAACCAAGTTAATAATACAAAATCAGCTACTAAAAACCAAAATGCTATTTTACCTAAAGGTCTAAATGTTAAAGCTCTTAATTTATTAGTATGAATAAAAGGCAATAAAAATAACACCAAGATACTAAATACCATAGCCAAGACCCCCCCAAGCTTGTTGGGTATAGAGCGTAATATGGCGTATGCGAATAAAAAGTACCATTCTGGTTGTATATGAACAGGAGTTACTAAAGGATTAGCTTGAATGAAATTTTCAGGATCACCTAATACATTAGGCATAAAATAACAAAGTATAACTAAAATAGTGCTAAGCACCATTATACCAAACAAATCCTTATAAGTATAATAAACATGAAAAGTAACTTTATCTATGTTAGAATCAATACCTAAAGGATTATTTGACCCAGCTGTATGTAAACTAATAATATGTAGTACGCCTAATCCAACTATAAGAAAAGGAAAAAGATAATGTAAAGAGTAAAAACGATTAAGAGTCGCGTTAGATACACTAAATCCTCCCCAAATCCACTGAACAACATCTGTTCCTATGTAGGGTATAGCAGAACAAAAGTTAGTAATAACTGTGGCCCCCCAAAAGGACATTTGTCCCCAAGGTAATACATACCCTAAAAAGGCTGTTAACATCATTACTAAGTAAATTATAACCCCTATATTCCAAACATCCATTTTCATGTAGCTCCCATAATAGAGTCCTCTGCCCATATGTATATATACACAGAGAAAAAATAATGAAGCTCCATTAGCATGAATATACTTTAACATAAAACCATAATTAACGTCTCTTAAAATGTGGGAAATTGAATCAAAAGCTAAACTAACGTCAGAACAATAATGCATAGCTAAAAATATTCCGGTTATTAATTGAATAGACAGCCCAAAGCCTAACAAAGAACCAAAATTTCAGTAATAACTAATATTAGAAGGAGCTGGTAAATCAACCAGCACCCCATTCACAATAGAAAGTATTGGGTGTTGAGTTCTTATTCGTAACATTTTGTTTGGCGATTTCATATGCATGCGCTCAGGAAACTATCTCCTAAATGCTAGCAAGGCACTGCGTCTAACCCTATCAACAGGCCAGAAACTAAAACGATTAAACCAAGACTAAAAGGTAAGTAAGATTTCCATAATAAATACATAAGTTGATCATATCTCATTCTAGGAAAAGAAGCTCGCACCCATACAAATGCAAACACCACTGTAGTAGTTTTAAGGGCTAAACAACCCATTCCTAGAATTCCTGTGAAAGGTGCCCAACCACCTAAAAACAATAAACTTATCAAACAGCTCATTAAAATAATATGACCGTATTCAGCTAAAAAGAATAGAGCAAACGACATACTAGAATATTCTACATTATATCCAGACACTAATTCTGATTCTCCCTCGGTAAGATCAAAAGGAGCCCGATTAGTTTCAGCTAATGCCGAAGCAAAAAACATTAAAGCAGCAGGAAATAAAGGGATTATATACCAAATTTCGGCTTGAGCTAAAATAATCTGAGTAATATTAAGAGAACCGGCACATAATATTACTGATATTAAAATAAGTCCTATACACACTTCATAGCTAATCATTTGAGCTGCTGCTCTGATAGCCCCTAAGAAGGCATATTTAGAATTACTTCCCCAACCAGACATTAAAATAGCATATACCCCCATAGAACTGATAGCAAAAATATATAAAACACCAACATTAATATCAGCCAATACAACACCGGGGCTAAAAGGAATAACTCCCCAAGCCAAAAAAGCTAAAGTAAGTGATAGAATCGGGGCTACAATATAAACCGACAAATTAGCATGATTGGGAATAGCCATCTCTTTAGTAAATAATTTTAATCCATCAGCTAAGGGTTGTAATAATCCATAAACACCAACTACATTAGGTCCCTTTCGTGCTTGCATATACCCTAACACCTTTCTTTCTGCTAAAGTTAAATAAGCTATAGCCACTAATAGGGGAATTATTATTGCAAGCGTTTTAAAGATAATAGAAATAATAGTACTCATCATCCTAGTTACAGAGGGCGATCAAGTACGTATTGAACGCACACAACTTGACCCAAGAACAAGTTCCCTTACTCTTACTATGTTACGACTTACCCATTCTCGAAAAGGAAGAATAACCCCGCCGCGGGGGTGTCTCGTATCCTTAACTTAAAGGGGACGACGGGCGATTTGTGCTAACACTGGGCTAGAGTTCACCGAAACGCTCTACTTCCCGATTACTATCAAATCCTACTTAAGATTCTCGTTTCAGAGAAATTCCGCCTCCTATTTTACTGTATATATTGTATAGGAGAATGTAGCGCATAATGTCCCTTTCCATAAAGACCATGACACCTGACTTAATCCATAATAGGGTTAAGGATAACACTTATTGTTATCCTGACGACGGCCATGCAATGCCTGGGCGGATACTACCTACAAAAGGTAAATCAAACCACTTTCAAGGAAAGGTAAGGTGACACGCGGATCATCGTATTAAATTACACGCTCCTCTGATTCAAACAGTGAACAGCCAAGCCTTTTGAGTTTCAATCTTGCGATCATAGTATTCAGGCATACAATAAGGTTATTTACTAATAAAGCTATTGTATAAGTTTAGGGCGAGGACTACCAGGGTATCTAATCCTGTTTGCTATCCAAGCTTTCGTATTTTATGAAGATGTACCATGAACGGAGTAAGGAGTCTCCACTTTCGGATTTCCACTCTTGCTTCAAACATTTTACCGCTACCAAGAGGTTTACCTTACTTTATTCTCATGCTTCACTACATACTTTTACGCCTAATGTGAAATAAAAACTGGGCCTCTAAGTTTAACCGCGTCTGCTGGCACTTAGTTAGACAGACCTCAGTGTGAGACCCTGTGTCAAGCGTTTACCCATTGCACAAGATTCTCTACTGCTGCCAAAATGTCTTCCCCTTGTTTCAGTGAAAGTGTGGCTATACTACGCATCTTCGACCAGGTGGGCCACAATCCCGCCTATTCTAATACGTTAACCGAGATAATCTCCGTTTTATCCTCACCAGTAGGACCCTAAATAAGGGCCTTGCATGTATTAGAAAAACACATTGCCTTATAAACTCCCCAAGGTCAAAGGAGTAGTGTGGAAATAATATTTAATCATCCCCATGACTTAATTTACGTTGATAGACAAACGGTAATTCATTATAAGTATGAAAAACAGGTGGAGAAGATAAAGACCATTCTAACGAACCAGGTGAAGTTGACCAGCCCTTAAATGGTCTTTCGGCTGCTAATGCCTCATAAGACAAGTATATAAACCAAATAATTCCTACTAGGGCTATTACAGCTCCGCAAGAACTAACTAAGTTCCAATCTTGATAAGCATCAGGGAAATCCGAGTATCTTCTAGGTAATCCGGCTAACCCCAAAAAATGTTGGGGAAAGAAAGTTAAATTAACTCCAATAAACATAATCCAGAAATGGATTTTACCGTATAATTCATTATAACTATAGCCTGTAATTTTACCAAACCAATAATAATATCCTCCAAATATAGCAAATATGGCCCCCATAGATAATACGTAATGGAAATGAGCTACTACATAATAAGTGTCATGTAATGCTATATCTAATGAACTATTAGCTAATATAACCCCAGTTAAACCACCAATGGTAAAGAGGAACACAAAACCAATAGCCCATAGCATAGGTGTATCAAGCCGTAAGCTTCCCCCATATATAGTAGCCAACCAACTAAAGATCTTAATCCCAGTAGGAACAGCAATAATCATTGTGGCGGCAGTAAAGTAGGCACGAGTATCAACATCCATACCAACGGTAAACATATGGTGGGCCCAAACAATAAAACCTAATACTCCAATAGAAATCATAGCATAGACCATGCCTAAATAACCAAAAATATGTTGTTTAGCAGAAAAGGTGGGGATAATTTGAGACACCATTCCAAATCCTGGCAGAATTAGAATATAAACTTCAGGATGCCCAAAAAACCAGAATAAGTGTTGGAATAAAATAGGGTCTCCTCCTCCCGCAGGGTCAAAGAATGTTGTGTTAAAATTTCTATCTGTTAATAACATTGTAATTGCACCAGCTAACACTGGTAAAGATAGCAATAACAATATAGTAGTAATTAATACAGACCATACGAATAGAGGTAATCTATGCATACTCATACCAGGAACCCTCATATTAATTATAGTAGTTATAAAATTAATAGAGCTTAAAATGGAAGATATACCAGCTAGATGTAAACTAAATATAGCCATATCCACTGCTCCCCCTGAATGGGCTTGAATGCTTGATAATGGAGGATAAACGGTCCAGCCTGTACCTGCTCCTTGTTCTACAAACATAGAACCAACCAATAATATTAAAGAGGGCGGTAATAACCAGAAACTAATGTTGTTTAATCTAGGAAAAGCCATGTCGGGCGCACCAATCATAATTGGCACGAACCAATTACCAAATCCTCCAATCATTACTGGCATTACCAGGAAGAAAATCATTAATAAAGCATGTGATGTTACAACCACATTATATAAATGATCATCTCCTATCATACTACCTGGGGCTGACAGTTCTAGCCGTATTAACATACTCGAAGCTGTGCCCGCCATTCCAGAAAAAGCACCAAATAATAAATATAAAGTACCTATATCCTTATGATTAGTAGAAAATAACCAACGTACAAAATATTTGTTCATGCTTACTCTAGATTAAAAGTAATCTAAAGTAGGTGAGAACCCTCTTGGACCGTGTATGCGGAAATTGGGAAAGCTTTTGAGTGTGTCAACAAAGTAACAGAGCTAGAGAAGAATGAAAACTCCAATTTATGCATTATTAGAGGCTTCGCTCCTACGTGACGCGGCTGAGCTATTTCAACTAAGCTTCCAAGATGCGGCTAGTCCTGTTATGGAAGAAATTCTATTCCTTCATAATCAAATAATGTTTATTTTAATTATTATTATAACATCTGTGTTATGGTTAATTATAAGAGGACTAACTGGCCAAGCCTATCATCGCTATCTTATAGAAGGAGTCACAATAGAAATTGTTTGGACTATAATACCAGCAATTATATTAGTGTTTATAGCATTCCCTTCTTTAAAACTACTTTATTTGATGGACGAGGTAGTAGAACCCGGTGTGACAGTAAAAGTCATAGGCCATCAATGGTATTGGTCTTATGAATATTCAGACTATCAATTTACCTTAAATGAAGATAGTACTTTAGAATTTGATTCTTACATGATACCTACAAGCGACCTTCAACCCGGGGATCTTCGACTATTAGAGGTTGACAATAGAATGGTTGTTCCCATCAATACTTATGTAAGAGTTTTAGTTACAGGCGCAGATGTGCTTCACTCATTTGCTGTGCCTTCATTAGCTATTAAAATGGATGCAGTACCGGGACGTCTTAATCAAACCGGCTTTTTAGCTAAAAGACCGGGATTATTTTATGGTCAATGTTCCGAATTATGTGGTGCTAACCACTCTTTTATGCCCATTGTTATAGAAGCCGTTAGCATGGATAAATATATTAGCTGGCTTTCTTCATTATGTGCTGATCTTTAGAGGGTCTTTCAAACATCAAATAATGCCTCACTTAGATATAACTGCTTATTTAACTCAATATAGCTGGACATTAATAATCTTATTAGCACTTTATAGTATTATGAGTTTATTTATTTTACCTAAAATTCAAAATAATTTACGTATAAGAAGTATACTACAGGAAGAGGGGACAGCCCTTACTAAGGGGCTCGGGGTTAATCGAGCATATACTATACTACAAGATATACTCCGAAGATAGGCCTATTTCCTACATATATTCAATATGGCAGCTTCTTTCTTTGATCAGTTTAATGTAGTTCGGATAATTGGGGGGATACTTACTAATTCTTCTATTATGATGCTTATCCTATTTAGTGTAATATTAATAGGAAGTTGTTCATATAAATTAATACCTACAAGATTACAGGCTATACAAGAAATTCTTTATGCCCACTTTTTAGGTTTAGTAAAAGATTCTACAGCTAATAAGGGAATTCACTATTTTACTCTTATTATAACCCTCTTTACATTTATTGCTGGATTAAATCTGTTAGGCCTATTTCCTTATGTATTTACTCCAACTGCCCATATTGTTATTACTTTTGGTTTAAGCTTGTCTATTTTAATAGCAGTAACAATATTGGGGATAACACAATACCGCTGGAACTTTGCTTCAATGTTAATGCCTAGTGGGGCTCCTTTATTATTGGCCCCATTATTAGTTTTAATTGAAACACTTAGTTATATTTCCCGGGCAGTCTCTTTAGGCGTTCGACTAGCTGCTAATGTATCTGCTGGACACCTTTTATTTGCTATATTAGCAAGTTTTGGATTTGCAATGATTAACAATGGAATGTTAATATTAAGCTTAGGCCCAATATTAGTAATGGGGTTTATAACTTTACTAGAAATTGCTGTAGCTTTGATTCAAGCTTATGTGTTTTGTCTTCTAACTACCATATATATTAATGATGCACTAAACTTACATTAAACATGGATTATAGTTATTTCTTTGTTTCACTCAACATAGTCAAACACATCAATAGCGCGGCCACTACTGGAGACTTCTTGTTTCCGACTAGATTTGTTATATCACTTATTTAACCTCTCATAATACTCATAAAAATGAGCTAGTTTATACAATTGAAGGGAAGTGTATAGGCCTCTTATTAATAGGTAAACATATTAATTATCAGGTCTTTAGGAGCGGAAACACAACGTGGATTGCGGTTAACGGCCTTTTTGATTATATTTTTGACAATGATGGAACGCTCATAGCAGAAGTCTCACTTTATGATTCTTTAAAGTCAGCCGATTCGCTCCGGTCAATGACTATTGATTCTTTTTCTCTGATAGAACTCAGTTCGTCCTTTTCTATAATAGACATTAGTTCGTCCTTTTCTATGTTGGATACTAGTTAATTTATCCCCTTATAGTATTAAACCTATAAGTATGGCTATTTGTCCCTCCTGGATTACATTCTAGTGTTAATTTGCCTCCATATAAGTTGAACCCTTTAGGTATTAGATAAGACCTGGGCAGCATGAGTAAAGCTTATCACCTTTATCATTTAGTGGATCCTAGTCCATGGCCTTACATAGGGTCAGTTGGAGCATTACTACTTACAGTAGGCTCAGTATTATATTTTCATTATAGTTATACATGGATAATGTATTTAGGGGCAATAACAATAATATTCACAATGTTTGTTTGGTGGAGAGATGTTATTAGAGAGGCCACCTTCCAAGGACACCATACTCAAAGGGTAAAAAGAGGATTAAGATATGGTATGATCCTTTTTATCACTTCTGAAGTTTGCTTCTTTTTTGCATTCTTTTGGGCTTTCTTTCATAGTAGCTTATCCCCCACTATAGAATTAGGAGCTGTTTGGCCCCCTGTTGGTGTAGAGGTGTTAGACCCGTTTTCTGTGCCTTTATTAAATACAGCTATATTACTTAGTTCAGGAGCAACAGTTACATGGGCACATCATGCCATAGTTAGCGGACAAAGATTAGAAGCCATACAATCACTTACTTGTACTGTAATACTAGGGATTCAATTTACAGCCCTACAAGCTATGGAGTATTATGAAGCACCTTTTACAATTTCAGATTCCGTATATGGTTCAACCTTTTTTATGGCCACAGGTTTTCATGGGTTTCATGTTATAATTGGAACTATATTTTTGACTGTATGTTTAGCTAGACTAATAAGTTATCACTATACTCGTCATCATCATTTTGGTTTTGAGGCTGCTAGTTGGTATTGGCATTTTGTAGATGTAGTTTGGTTATTTTTATATGTATGTGTTTACTGGTGGGGCTCTTAGTCCAGGCCACGGTTACATAGTGCTTAGCTAAGCTCAGCTTGTAGGGTCAACTAATGGTAAGTTCTCAGACTCATAATCTGGTTATGCAGGTTCAACTCCTGCCCCTACCAAAGATTAAAAATAAAAAATAGATACACATATAACCAATTTGGTGCAGATAGAGAAAAACTTATAAAAATCTAGGCAAACATACACGAATTAACTCGATTAAGGGGTATGGAACTATACCCAATAATACAATAGCCACTATTAACGGTAATTGCCCGTTAAACTCTCGTCTATTAATATCTCTCGAAAATATTAAATATGGAGAAAGTTGTCCGAAACAAATTCTATTATATAAATATAACGAATAAGCAGCAGCTATAACCATACTAGTTGAAGTAAGAATGCCTAATGATGTATTAGTAGAAAAAGCAGCTACTAAGGATAAAAATTCTCCAACAAAATTACAACTAAGAGGAACAGCAATATTAGCTAAAGTAAACACCATAAATATAATAGAAAATAGAGGCATAGTCATAACCACTCCCCTATAATATCTAATTAATCTTGTATGATGTCTCTCATAGAGCAACGTTACTGCTATAAATAAAGCGGGGCTAACCACTCCATGAGCTATCATTAAGAATATAGAAGCTATTAACCCCTCCATCGTATGAGTAAATAAGCCTATTGTTACTATTCCCATATGAGCAACCGAGGAATAAGCTATAAGACGTTTCGCATCTACCTGTCTGCAAGTAGTTAAACTTCCATATATTACTGCTATTAATGACAACGTTAGTATGAATGGTGCTAAATAATCTGTTGCTTCAGGGAAAAGAGGCCAAGCGAATCGAATGAATCCATAACCCCCTAATTTTAATAGTATTCCAGCCAGAATCACGGAACCAGCTAAAGGAGCCTCAACATGCGCAAGAGGCAACCATATATGAAAGGGCACCATTGGTATCTTAACTGCTAAACTGAGGAAAAACCCTATAAATAACCAAATTTGAATATTACTATTAATCTGAATATTAGTTAAAGATAAGTAATCAGTTGTGCCTGTTATTCTATAAATAACGGCTATGCTAAGTAACATTAATATTGAACCAACTAAAGTATAAAAGAAGAAATAATAGGCAGCTTTTATCTTCTCTGTCCGAGCCCCCCACACTCCTATTATTAAGAACATAGGTATTAATATGCTCTCAAATAATACATAAAATATTAATAGATCTAATGTTGAGAACACCCCAATTAATAGTATTTCCATTCCTAAAAGGCATAAAATAAACTCTTTGAGAAGAAACTTAATACTATTCCAACTTACTAAAAGACAAATAGGTATTAATAAAGTACTTAGAATAATGAAAAATATAGAGATTCCGTCAATAGCAAACAATATCGGAGAACCTTCAAACCAACCTGTGGTACTTACCCAGTTGAATTCTATTATCTGTTGAAATTGAGCTTCTTGATGAAAGCTAATTAACAATAAAATAGAAAGAGTGAATGTAATCAAAGACCACTCTAACGCTTGCTGGCGAAGTTTCATACTATTTTCTCTTGGAATTAATGCTATTATTACTATGCTTATTAATATAGAGCCCACTATACAAGCTAATATCATATTAAGATAATTTGCCAGCCCCTATTAGGCAGCTAGTTTCTCCTGTCTTAGGAGCTTACTTAGAATTAGAAAAGAGCTTTCTTTCATCCTGTTTCTAATTTACGACTAAATACTTAAGTGCGACAGCTGTTCCAACTAGTATCATTAATGCATAATTAAATAATAAACCAGATTGTAAGCTGCTTAACTCTTTAGTTCTATCAATCATAAATCGAGCTATTCCAGTGGGCCCTAAAATCTCTAAAATACCCCTGTCTACAGTGCGATAAGAGATAACATGGCCAAACTTCCAAACTGTGCTTCCAATATAATAATTTGCTATTTGATTAAACTCCCAGGCATAAAATAAAAAGCCATATATGCTAGGTCGTATAATATAATAGATAATATAAGGACGAAGTACAAACACTAGTAATATTCCTATTACAGACATAATGACTGGTGCTAAAGAGACTATTGTGGGAACAAGCAACAAAGGACGTATACCTGGCGCAAACACTATATTTTGAGCAATATAACCAACTAAGATGCTTCCTATTGCTAAAACTAATAAAGGACCCAATAAGTTCCAATCAGCTTCTTGTAAGTGTTGTGCGCTTATACGTGTTAAATTAGGCTTAGACACAAAGCTTAAATATATTAATCGGAATGAATAAAAAGCAGTTAAGAAAGCTGTAATTGAAGCTAACCAATAAATAGATATTAAACAATAACTATTATAAGTTAATTCTAATATTAAATCTTTAGAGTAAAATCCAGATAAATAGGGGAAACCCGCTAAAGATAATGAGCCGATCAACATTAAAACATATGTTAGAGGTAAGCCCCTAATTATTCCCCCCATTTTCCTAAGATCTTGTTCATCTAGAAGAGCATGAATTATTGAGCCTGCTCCTAAGAATAATAAAGCCTTAAAGAAAGCATGAGTTAGGAGATGATATAAGCTACTTAAACAGCTATAAGTACCACAAGCCATTACCATATATCCTAGTTGGCTACAAGTAGAATAAGCAACAACTTTTTTTATATCCGATTGGACTAACCCTACTGTAGCTGCAAAAAAAGCAGTTAAGGAGCCAACTAGCCCCACAATAATTGTGGCAGTTGGAGAGTAATCAAAAAGAGGAGCTGATCTTATAATTAAAAACACTCCTGCTGTTACCATTGTTGCTGCGTGAATTAAGGCCGAAACAGGTGTGGGGCCCTCCATGGCATCCGGCAACCAAGTATGTAGCCCTAATTGGGCAGATTTTCCTACAGCTCCGATAGTTAATAATATACAAATCCAAGTACAAGCTGAAGTGGACGATAAAGTGGAGAATAAACTACAATAGTCTAATACCCCAAATTCTTTCCAGATTAATATAATAGCTAGCATTAATCCTATATCTCCTATTCTATTGATTAACATTGCCTTAATTGCCGCCTTGTTAGCCTGTATACGCGTAAACCAAAAGTTAATTAATAAGTAAGAACATAAACCGACACCTTCCCAACCAATAAATAATTGCACATAATTGTTACTAGTAACTAAAACTAACATAAAAAAAGTAAATAGAGATAGATAACTCATGAATCGAGGTAAATGGGGGTCTTCTCTCATATAACTTGTAGAATAAACATGAACTAATCCACTAATTGTAGTTACTACTATTAGCATTACAGCTGTTACCATATCAAATTGTAAACCAAAGTTAGTTATTAGTAAGTCTGACTCTATCCACCTGCCTAATTCTATATATACTATAGACCCATTAATAAGGATTTCATAACATAATACAAAAGAGAGAAAACTGCTGGCGAGAACCCATATAGAACTTAACAAACCAGCCCCTTTTCTTCCTAGATAGCGACCCCCTAATCCACTTCCGACTGCGCTTAGTAATGGTATTAATATAATTAAAAGATACATGGGAATAAATCTAAAACAATCAAATGTGTTAACTGAAAGAACAAACTAGGACATACTATAATTGTCAATATTAAATATAAGCTTGCCCCTATTAATATTGCTTTGCCTAAACCTGTTTCCTCCGATGCTACGTTGTCACATGGAGAATTTAGTATATTTGTTATTACTAAAGGTGTCGACAAAGGTTGATAAAACATAATTTTAACTAATCTAAGATAATAAACTCCTGCTATTACAGAACAAACTAAAGCTATTAAAGCACTAAGATAGTAGCCCTGACCAACAGCTGCTAAGATAATATACCATTTAGTTAAAAACCCAATTAAAGGCGGAATTCCTGCAGTAGATAATAAGCCTGTAGCTAGTGCTAATGCTAATGCTGGATTTAATCTTGAGACACCACTAACCTCAATAAGCATGCCTCTTTTAGGAAATATAATTAGCACTACAGACCAAAGTAGTACTTGAGTTATTATATAGGCACCTATATACATTAAACTCGCCTGAAGACTTTCTATAGATCCAATAGATATTCCAAGCAACACAAACCCCATATGGCTTATACCACTATAAGCTAGTAGTCTTTTTATTCGAGTTTGATTCAAAGCTCCTATAGCTCCAACAATCAAAGACATTAGCCCGGCTATTAATAACCCCATTTCATTTAAGCCTATTTGTACTATAATAGCTATTACCCCCAATTTAGGCACAATAGATAATAACGCAGCTACCCAAGTTGGAGCCCCCTCATATACATCAGGGGCCCACATATGAAATGGAGCTGCAGACACTTTAAACAATAATGAGATAGTAATAAGACACTTACCAGCTAACATCCCATAAGACATAATACTCATACGAATAAATTGAAGTTCAAGCTCTCCTGTAGAGCCATAAATTAAAGCACAACCAAACAGAAACAACCCCGAAGACAGTGCCCCTAACACAAAGTATTTCAGTCCAGCTTCTGCCGATAACAGCGAGTTTTTATTATAAGCCACTAAAATAAACATACATAATGTTTGCATTTCTAATGCTAAATAGATAGAAATTAAATTTGTTGACCCAATAAGTAATAAATTACCTAAAATCACTAATAAAATCAATAAAGAGCTTGATCGATGTGATGTTTGATAATCCAACATACATAGTATGGCTAACCCACTTAACATCACCAGCATCTTAATAGCCTGTGTCCAACATAGTAGAAGAGGCTCAGTTAATAGCCCAGCAACTCCCACAACACCCGTAAATATTATAGCTAATCTTAAAGTTGGGGCTTTTAATCCATACATTAACACTATTAGTATGATGAGCCCTAGTGTTAATTCCATAGTATACCAGGGGCTATGTGCCACAAGGTATATGAGAAAGATGCGCCACTTTCGTGACACCTTATTAATCCCTAAAACCTTTTGTTTTCCTTCTATGCAGCAGCCAGAAGTTGATTACGTCAATGGGGCCAATATAGCCGAGCATCGCTGAGACCATTCCTTGCGTACTAGGACTCAAAAAAGCTGGGATTGAACATTATAGATAGAAACCGAGCTGTGTCACCACGCTCTGAACTCAAATCATGTACGGTTTTCATGGTCGAACAGACCAACCTAAGGCACCTTCTACAGCACCAGGGCACCGCAATTCAACATCGAGGTCGCAAACACTGTCCTCGATAAGAACTCTCCGACAATATTACGCTGTTATCCCTACGGTAGCTTTTATCCGCTTTCGATATTTATTTTGGACAAGCATATCGGGTCATTATCGCCCACATAGGACTACATCCTTGTGCCAGCTAGGGGTGTCCCCCTTACTGTCAGGCTAATGAGATTAGCTTTGTATACCATAAGCTCGCCTTCGTTTCTTATTCAAAGGTAGTCGCCCCAACTAAACTGTCTTACCAAAAAAAAATTATTAACTTAAAATTAGGATACTTTAGTATCGATTATTTTAAGTTAACGCTATCGGTATCCAGTAAAGCTCGATAGGGTCTTTTCGTCTTATAATGTTTATGTAGTATCTTCACTACAACTATAATTTCACCGGCTTTCCTCTTGAGACAGTAAGACCCTCGTGGTTCCATTCATACCCGCCAACAATTAATTGGCTATTTATTGTGCTACATTATCACGGTCAAAGTTACCGCGGCCATTCAGTTGGGTTTCGCTTTAGACGTTAGTCCTCAGTTTCACTGTACAACCATTGGGCAGAATTCACCCCCTATACTTAAGTAGCCTTTAGCAGAGAGCTATGTTTTTGGTAAACAGTCGAGATCTTATTTTGCCGAGTTCCTTAAGAGAAATTATGCCGAGATCTAAGTCCCATAAATAACAGTTAAAAGTAATTTCCTACCATAATATTTTTCCTGAACAGGTCCAAAAATTATAATTCATCGGACATAATGTCCTTAGAAGCTGCATATACTTATTTGGGAGTGAATCTTGTGCTACTCATGCCTGCATTATCATTTCTGTTTATCTCACGAGGTGTGCACGTATCGTGCCTACAGAACGCTCTACTACCAAGCCAGTTGATGTTTCCTTATGATTATTATCTGGCTTCCAGAATTTCAGTTACAGATTTAGCCGCCTTAATTCTTAGAGGTTCCTAGCTCATTCAGTGAACTTTTACGTTTTCCTGTGCAGATGGCTGTTTCCAAGCCTACTTCCTGTTTGTCTAAGTTGAACCCTCTTTATACACTTAATTTGTATTAGTGACTTTAATTTCTGGTTAGGGCTTACCCCTTTTGACTAGAGGCCTTATCACCATAGTCTTACTACACCAGTAATTCAAGCCCCGGGTTTGGGGGTGAATTAACTTGGGGCGCCTTACTAAGATAAGTTTCGTAGAGAACCAGCTATATCCAAGTTCGACTAGTATTTCACCGCTAACCACAGCTCATCCAAGATTTTTGCCACAATCACTGGTTCGGTCAGCATAGCTACCTGGCCGTGGTTAGATCACTTGGTTTCGGGGAATTTGACTGACGAGTTTTCTCTTGCTTTCACTACGCCTTCATTTATTACTTAAGCTTGCCAAATTTTATCTTGCAGGCCCATTATGCAAAAGGTAACTTTTAGAACCAATTCTAAGTCTTTCCCTCACGGTACTTTCTCTATAGGTGTCTATCGGGGTTTAGTTTAGATGTCCAATCATCTTAATTATCTGTTTGAGACAATTTCTCCGCTATCGCTCGCCGCTACGCACGGAATCTCAGTTGATGTATTCCTCATAGTCTAATAAGATGTTTCAATTAACTACTCAATTACCCTTTTCAGTTAGGATAAACAAGTTCAAAGTCTCTCCCTTGTTATTTCGTATTTCACGTCCTTACCGATAGGCCCTAGACT